TCCTCGCACCAAAAAAAAGAAATGGTTAATGATACAATCAACCGATGAATTATTACTTCATTATTCCATCACTTAAGATCTATCCGAAAAAAAAAAAAGAACTAAGAACTCTGAATTGAAATAATAATATTACTGAATCATCAGAGCTACTTCGATATCTCGTTTTTAGTTCCTATCCGTGGAGTCTTTGTAAATCTATACGGTTCCAGTTCTTCCATTTCTTTGTTCCGAACCATTCCATTCTTTCAATTCTTCGCTCTTTCTCTTCTATATGCATGCTTGACTTCATTTGTTTATTCATTCAATCCACAGTCACAGATAAAACGGAAGGGCTTGCATTGGAATCCGTCTAAATTCAGTGGGATGGGAAATAATATATATGGATAGCCCATATATAACTAGTGAATATCTAATATCACATATACATTGTTTCTTTAATAATGTAAACCATCCGTATCTTCTATTGAACCGGATTCTAGAATCATTCTTCGAAACATATACAGGGATTGGCTTAGAGCCCTTACATATACCCAGCTCGACCCCCCTTACTTTTTTTTAATTCTCTAATATCATACATTTTTTTTTTGCTCCTATTCTAGATCGTATATACCGGTATGAGTTGGGATAAGCTTTTTTTTAAGACCATTTCGGAAGCTAGTCAATGATGACCCTCCATGGATTCACCTATATAAGCTGCGGCTAAAGTTGCAAAAATAAGAGCCTGAATCCCGCTTGTGAATAATCCAAGGAACATGACAGGTATAGGAACCACCGAAGGTACTAAAGAAACAAGAACAACAACTACTAATTCATCCGCTAATATATTCCCGAAAAGTCGAAAACTAAGTGATAGGGGTTTTGTGAAATCTTCTAGGATGTTAATTGGTAAAAGTATTGGAGTTGGTTGAATGTATTTACCGAAATAACCCAATCCTTTTTTGGTAAGACCCGCATAGAAATATGCCACTGACGTAGGTAAAGCTAAAGCAACAGTAGTATTTATATCATTCGTGGGTGCAGCTAACTCTCCATGCGGTAACTGTATGATTTTCCGGGGTAAAAGGGCACCTGACCAGTTAGAAACAAAAATAAATAGGAACATAGTTCCAATAAAGGGAACCCAAGGACCATATTCTTCTCCAATCTGAGTTTTGCTCAAGTCTCGAATGAATTCGAGGACATATTCGAAGAAATTCTGACCGTCGGTTGGAATGGTTTGTGGATTCCGAACAGCTATAGTGGCTGAACCTAATAAGATAGCAATTACAACCCAAGAAGTGATAAGTACTTGGGCATGGACTTGGAAACCCCCTATTTGCCAATAAAAATGTTGGCCTACTTCCACATCGGATATATCGTATAACACTTTTAGTGAGTTGATGGAACAGGGTAAAACATTCATATTGCCCTCTGACATAAATAGAACTTAAAAAGGAATTATTTTGATTCAGCCATCTCGTATCTCTTTCTCAACTCGTCTACTTTGAATCAATCGTATATTTCGGATCCCAAGTGATCACATAATATCCCCAGTGATTTTGATCTCTTTTTTGAGACTCAGGGATAGTAACCGATTCAATCAATTTATGGAGTTTCCAAAGTCATTGACTTATCCTATTATTAATCAACAATTTCTTATATAGCTAGAACCGCCCTCACAAATTGCGGATACTAATTTGTTAAGAATCAGTCGGATTGAAGCTATAGCGTCATCGTTCGCTGGAATCGGAATATTTGCGAGATCCGGGTCACAATTTGTATCGATTAAACAAATTGTTGGAATCCCCAAAGTGAGACATTCTCGAAGAGCCGTATATTCTTCTTGCTGATCAACGATGATTACAATATCGGGTAACCCCGTCATATATTTGATCCCGCCCAGATAGGTTTGCAAGTGAGATAATTGCCTCTTCAACATTGCTACATCTCTTTTCGGGAGACAGTTGAGTTTCCCCGTATTTTGTTCCGATCTCAAGTTCCTGAACCTATGAAGTCTCATTTCTGTAGTGGACCAATTCGTTAACATACCACCGAGCCATTTTTTATTAACATAATGACACCGAGCCCTTATTGCAGCTGATGCTACTAAATTGGCTGCTTTATTTTTGGTACCAACTATTAAGAAGTGTTTTCCTATACTTGCTGCATCAAAAACTAAATCACAGGCTTCTGACAAAAAACGAGCAGTTCGAGTAAGATTTGTAATATGAATACCTTTACGCTTTGAAGAGATGTAAGGTGCCATTCTAGGATTCCATTTCCTAGTACCATGGCCAAAATGAACTCCTGCTTTCATCATCTCTTCAAAATTAATGTTCCAATATCTTCTTGTCATTTCTCCCCACATTTTCTCTCTTTTTTTTTTTTTTTATTTAAGAGGTACCTGAAATAAATAATTGTTCCGACGGAACCTTCTACCGGAGATTGACCGTTAATACCCAGTCCAAGTCATTAATTCCTTTCTATTCGTTATTATCTTTATTACCAAATCAAATGACCA